TGTATAATGGTGTGATTATGTGCAACACTATGAACACCAGCACGCACCAGAACTCGCTGAAGACGTCACTAGGGTCTTACCTGCTTTCGGGGGTTTGACAGGAATAATAAGAATGCCTGGACGTAGGGGGTAGGGGGGTTTGACGCGCACGAACCTTGACAAAAGAAATATGTGAGTTGCGGGGGAAGAGGGGGGCACAGTAGTGGGAAGTATGAGGAACGCACTAGTACTATTATGCTCATGATATCAGTTATGCAACTCTTCTGTCGATGTGGGTGAAGTATCGGAACGTATTTATCCCTGGCAAGATTAATGTTCAACCTTCACACGTTAACAATAGGAAGGACTCGCCAAATGCCAAGTGAAAGTAAGCCGAAAAAAAATACCAAATGCCTATTTAAGTGAACGCTCGGCATGTGGGGTAAAGAACTTATGTACTCCACCATTAACTTATGCAAGGCAACCCCACGAGTTGGGGATTAATCGATTTGTGAACCTGACTGAGGAACCAAATGCCAGGAATAGTTCACTGATAGCGACCCCCACGATAGTTGTCCGTGATCTTATCATTCATGATATGCAATTATTTCAGCTGGTTGGTCGTCTCTTACTGCGCATAATATAGGAATATCTATATTAGTAAGTTTATGCAAGGAAGCTTGTCAGGTGGTCTATTTTAGGATCTTCAATTTCCCTGGTCTAAAACATTTCTATTTGGAAATATTGGCTTAATGCTTACTTATCTCCTTAGTATTTTTTGTTCCTTGTTTGTCCTATATTAATTTTTTTGAGCACTCATTTTTTGAACTCAGATTCAGATTAGTACGGACTTATCCATCATTTCATGATTTCATCAATGTCCTGTAATTCTTAATATTTACAAAAGAATATGAATGTAAGATAACGCATAGTATGCCTATACACCATATAGCTATGTAAGATAATACATAGCGTGTCTATACACCAGAAAAGTGTAAGATAGTACATAGTATGTCCATGCACCAGGGACAAGTCCATGCAATAGAGCTATGTTCGGAACAATATATGAGTCCGAACATATGCTCTATGCTCTCCCTTTATCTGCTGTGGTCAAAACGTATTATGTTAGCTTATGGTATAGCCTCATTCCCCGCTATTAGCCATATAATGAATGTTTTGTTGACAGAAGATAGTTTAGTACAGAATTCTAGCTTTGGGTGCTAGGGGCGGGAGTTTGAATCTCTCTTTTCTGGGCTCCCGGGAGGACTTTAACCTCCTTTTCCGGATTACAAGACCGGCGCTTTGCGTTAAGCTACGGGGGCAGCTTCAGTTTAGGGCCTTATTCTCAACTCACCCAGCCAGAGGTGCGAGGAGTAGGAAGAGGGCGAAGTAGATAACGGAGGCGATTTGTCCAATGATGATGAATGGGTGCTCAACAGGCATGCCTCCGATTCATGTGAGAATAATAACGTCCGCTACTAGTACTCAGAACAGGAACTGTGTGACGGGCCGGAACGTTAGTCCTCGTTGCTTAGAGGTGTGGAGGATGGGTACGACCAGGAGGACTAAAATAGAGAAAAGAAGGGCGAGCACTCCTCCCAGCTTATTAGGGATGGAGCGCAAGATGGCGTAGGCGAATAGGAAGTATCACTCGGGCTTGATATGAGGAGGGGTGACTAGGGGGTTGGCGGGGATAAAATTTTCCGAATCACCTAGGAGGTTAGGGGAGAAAAGGGCTAGAGAACTTAGTGCTAGAAGCATAACAATGAACCCTAGGAGGTCTTTGTATGAGAAATAAGGATGGAAAGAAATCTTGTCCGCGTCTGAGTTTAGGCCTGCCGGATTGTTAGATCCTGTCTCATGTAGGAATAGGAGGTGAAGGATAGTCGCACCTGCGATAACGAAGGGAAACAAGAAGTGGAAGGCAAAGAACCGGGTAAGGGTTGCGTTATCAACTGAGAATCCACCTCAAATTCATTGTACTAGTACATCTCCTACGTAGGGGACGGCAGAGAGAAGATTGGTGATGACAGTGGCCCCCCAGAAAGACATTTGTCCTCAGGGTAGAACGTAGCCAACGAAGGCGGTCATCATCACAAGGAGGAGGAGCACAACGCCAACGGTTCAAGTTTCCTTATATAGGTAGGACCCGTAGTAAAGACCACGAGCAATATGGGCGTAGATGCAGATAAAGAAGAATGAGGCACCGTTTGCATGCATGTTTCGAATCAGTCACCCGTAGTTGACATCTCGGCAGATGTGGGCAACGGAGGAGAAGGCTGTAGCGATATCCGATGTGTAGTGCATGGCCAGGAAAAGGCCAGTAAGGATTTGTGAGGCTAAGCAAAGGCCTAGTAGAGAACCAAAATTTCATCAGACGGAAATGTTGGAGGGGGCAGGAAGGTCGACTACTGCGTCGTTGGCAATCTTCAGGAGGGGGTGGGTTTTTCGCAGGCTTGCCATTAGGGTTTCTATAGTTGAATAACAACGGCGGTTTTTCAAGTCGTTAGTCCTGGTTAGAATCCGGGTGGAAACTATGTCGTTTACTTTGTTAATTTTAGTATGTTGCTTTATTCTCGGGCTGGTCGCCGTGGCGTCCAACCCCGCCCCTTACTTTGCGGCTTTTGGGCTTGTAGTGTCCTCGGGTGTAGGGTGTGCACTGTTGGCTATATCTGGAAGCTCGTTTTTGGCGCTGGTGCTATTTTTGATTTACTTGGGGGGGATGCTGGTGGTGTTTGGGTATTCGGCAGCCTTGGCGGCTGATGCCTACCCGGAGAGTTGAGGGGATGCATCAGTGTTTGAGCATGCCGTGCTGTACATGGCTCTGGTGGTAGGGGCAGGGGCTTGAGTGGGTTCGGGGTGGGTGGACCCCTCGCAGGGGGTACTGAGTGCTTGCAAGGAGTTGCTGGTGGTTCGGGGGGACTTGGGCGGGGTATCCTCTTTGTATTCCTCAGGTGCAATTATGATGGTGTTATGCGCTTGGGTTCTGCTCATCACGCTATTCGTAGTGCTGGAGCTGACTCGGGGGCTGAGCCGGGGGGCGTTGCGAGCGGTTTAGTTTAGTGCCAGTAGCGTGGCGAGTCCTGAGGTGATAACGAAGATCATAAGATAAGTTTTGATGATGCCTCGTTGGGAGTCGCTGACAAGGGCAGATATCTTCATGGTAGAAGTTGCAGTGCCTTTCGGGCCGACGGCCTCGAATCATGCCTGGTCAACCATCTGATTGGCGACCTTTTGACCTAGAACAAGGCCCAGCTTGGGTACCGCTCGATGGACGACGGAGGGGAAGTATCCTAGAAGGTTAGAGAAGTTGTGAGGGATAATGTGGGGGATGGGCTTGAATTGTTTGGAGGTCATGGCCGCGAGTTCAAGAGCGGTGAGAAGGCCGAGGATTGTAACCAAGAGGGCCGCTAGTTTCAACAGAGGAGGTATGGTCATAACGGGGGTTTTATCAGGGAGGAGGTTGGAGGTTAACAAGAGACCTGCAATGATACTGCCCCAGGCAAGCCGCTTGATTGGGTTAATCACAGCTGGGTCGTTCTCGTCAATGGGGGAAAGAGGCAGGAATCGGGGGGTGCCTATAGTTACAAAAAAGACGACTCGGAGGCTGTAAACAGCGGTGAAGGAGGTGGCAAGGAGTGTAAGGGCAAGGGCTCAGGCTTTAAGGTTGGAAGTGTTCAAGGCTTCGATGATGGCGTCCTTAGAGAAAAAGCCTGCCAGGAAAGGGGTCCCGGTTAGGGCTAGGCTGCCGATGGTAAGACAAGAGGATGTAAAGGGGGCGAGATTGTGTAGCCCCCCCATTTTGCGAATGTCCTGCTCGTCATTCAGGCTGTGAATAACGGAGCCTGAACAAAGAAAGAGCATGGCCTTGAAGAAAGCGTGGGTGCAAATGTGGAGGAAAGCGAGTTGTGGTTGATTTAGGCCAATAGTAACTATTATAAGACCAAGTTGGCTAGAGGTTGAGAAAGCGACGATCTTTTTGATGTCGTTCTGTGTGAGGGCACAGGTTGCTGTAAATAGGGTGGTGAGTGCCCCCAGGCAGAGGCAAATGGTTAAGGCAAGGTTGTTGGATTGAGTGAGGGGGTGAAGCCGGATGAGCAGGAAGATGCCCGCAACAACCATGGTGCTCGAATGTAGTAGGGCAGATACTGGCGTAGGACCCTCCATGGCCGAGGGCAGCCACGGATGGAGGCCGAACTGGGCGGATTTGCCGGTGGCGGCAATGATAAGGCCGAGCAATGGTAGTGTGAGGTCCAGGTCCTTTGACAGGCAAAAGATTTGTTGTAACTCCCACGAATTAAAGTTTATTGCAAACCAGGCCATGGTTATGATCAGGCCGATGTCCCCCACCCGGTTGTAAAGTACGGCTTGCAAAGCAGCGGTGTTGGCGTCGGCTCGGCCGTGCCATCAACCGATAAGAAGGAAAGACATAATGCCAACCCCCTCTCAGCCAATAAACAGCTGAAACATGTTGTTTGCAGTCACTAAGATTAGCATAGCGATGAGGAACATGAGGAGGTACTTGAAAAACCGGGGCATAAGGGGGTCAGCGTGCATGTATCATGAGGCAAACTCTAGGATAGATCATGTAACGTAGAGGGCAATAGGAAGGAATACCACGGAGTAGGTGTCAAACTTAAAGCTAAGGCTGATGTTGAAGGTTGAAGTGTTTATCCAATGTCAGGTTGTGGTCACTGCTTCGGTGCCTTGGTCAAGGTATATAAATAGTGGAATAAGGCTCACAAAGAAGGCGGCACTTACAGCGGACTTGACATGGGTGGTGGCTCAGCTGTGGGCCTTTGGTTGGGGTTGCAGGGAGGTGAGGATAGGGAAAACAAGCAGAGTGAAGATGAGGAGTAGTGAGGATGAAAAGACTAAAGAGGTCTGCATAGCCGCTGCTTGGATTTGCACCAAGAGTTTTTGGTTCCTAAGACCAACGGATAACTGTTATCCTTCAGGGGCCGAGTGAGCCGTAGAGTTTAACTACGGTAGCAGGGATTAGCAGTCCTTGTTGCCCGAGGCCTCTCTCTGCAGACAAGGGGACTTTAACCCCCGTCTTTGGAGTCACAGCCCAATGCTTTTAACTAAGCTATATCTGCTAGAAGTGTCAGCCTCACATAAGCTCGGGCTTGGTGACTAAGAGGATGACCGGTAGGAGGTGGAGGGTGATGAGAAGGTGTTCTCGGGTGTGGTAGGGGACAAGGCCTATTACGTGAGTGGGGACTGGGCCGCGTTGGCTTATGAGAAACATGTACAGTGAGTAGCCCGCGGTGATCAAAGTTCCTACCCCTGTGAGGATGAGGGTTCATGGGGACCAGTTAAATAGGGTTGTAATAATCATGAGCTCCCCTATCAGATTAGGCAGGGGTGGCAGGGCTAAGTTGGCTAGATTAGCGATAAATCATCAGGTGGCAGCAAGCGGGAAGAGCACTTGTAGCCCCCGTGCAAGAACCATGGTACGGCTGTGGGTTCGCTCGTAGGCGGTGTTGGCCAGACAAAAGAGGGCGGAGGAGACCAGGCCGTGGGCGATTATAAGAATAATGGCCCCGGTGAGACCCCAGGGGGTCTGAATTAGAATACCCCCTGCGACAAGGCCCATGTGACTGACTGACGAGTAAGCAATGAGCGACTTCAGGTCTGTCTGACGTAGACAGATAGAGCCAGTCATAATAATGCCCCAGAGGGCAAGGACAATAAATGGATAGGCCATTTCCTTGGTTAGGGGGTCCAAGATTGCGGACATGCGAATTATCCCGTAGCCTCCTAGCTTTAGGAGTACGGCTGCTAGTACTATGGAGCCCGCGACGGGGGCCTCTACATGGGCCTTGGGTAGCCAAAGATGTACGCCGTAGAGGGGTATTTTAACCAGAAACGCGAGCAAGCAGGCCACTCACCAGATCTTATCGCCTCAGGAAGAAAGGAATAGAGGGGAAGCGAAATTAAGGGTTAGTATGGAGAGCGTCCCGAGCGTGTGGTGGAGTGTGAGAAGGGCCACAAGCAGGGGAAGAGACCCAGCGAGGGTATAAAACAGAAAATATGTTCCCGCGTTGAGTCGCTCGGCCTGATTCCCCCATCGAGTAATGATGATAAGGGTGGGCACTAGTGTGGCCTCAAATATTACGTAAAATATAATAACCTCAGTTGCTCCAAAGGCCATAATAAGGAATGCCTGCAGGGAGGCCAATAGAGTGATGTAAAGTCGTTGGCGGGAGATGGGCTCTAGTCGGGTGTGATTTTGGCTGGCTAGGATCATGAGGGGAAGCAGTCAGCATGTGAGGACCAACAGAGGGGCTGAGAGTGGGTCGACTGCGATGTAAGTGCTTGAGAAGGACCAACCGGTCTCGGAAGCTCGGGTGAGTCAGGAGAGACTAAGAGTGGCAATGATAAGGCTGTGGGCGAGGGAGGCGGATCAGAGCCATTTTGAGGGGGTGAGCCAGGCCGTTGGGAAGAGCATAATAGTTGGAATAAGAATTTTTAACATTGTAGCAGGTTAAGGTTTTGGAGGCGATCTGTTCCATGGGTGCGGGCTGCCGCAACCAGAAGGGCTAACCCGGTGCTGGCTTCACAAGCTGAAAAAGCAAGCATGATCATTGGGGCAGTAGAAAAGTTCATTAGCTCGGTGTGCAGGGCCCAGAGGGAGAGGGCTACGAATAGTGAGAGCATCATGCCCTCCAGACAGAGTAGTGCTGAGAGAAGGTGGGTTCGATGAAAAGCTAGGCCTATAAGTCCCAGCACGAAGGCTGCTGCAAAGCTGAAATTTACGGGGGTCATAAGGAAGTTCCGGAGTCTAACCGAAATTTTCTGAGCCGAAATCAGAGGTCTTGGTTGGACTAACTACCTATTCTGCTCACTCAAGCCCACCTTGGGTTCATTCGTAGATCAGGCCGAGAGTGAGGAGTCCGAGGACAATTGCTGCCCAGGTGACGGTGAGTACGGGGTCTGCAAGTTGACTAGCCCATGGGAGGGGGAGGAGTAGGGCAATTTCAAGGTCAAAAAGAAGGAAAAGAATGGCAACTAAGAAAAAACGCAATGAAAATGGAAGGCGAGCGGACCCGAGTGGGTCAAACCCGCACTCGTAGGGTGATAGTTTCTCGGTATCGGGCGTCATCAGAGGTAGTCAGAACGACACAATGATCAAGACCAACGATAGGGCGGAGGCAATAGCCATAATGGTTATGATTAAGCTCATTATCTCCCCTTGGATTTTAACCAAGATTAGATGGTTGGAAGCCACCTGTACTAAGCGTTATACTAGGAAGATATGATCCTCATCAGTAGATGGAGACATAGAGGAATAGTCATACTACGTCAACGAAGTGTCAGTACCAGGCAGCTGCTTCGAAGCCGAAGTGGTGGCCTGAAGTGAAGTGGTACAGTACCTGCCGGGCAAGACAAACTGCCAAGAAGGTTGAGCCGATAATGACATGGAGGCCGTGGAAGCCTGTGGCTACGAAGAAGGTTGAGCCGTAGACTCCGTCGGCGATTGTAAAGGGGGCTTCGTAATACTCCATACCTTGGAGGAATGTGAAATAAAAACCTAGCAGGATCGTTAAGGTGAGGGACTGAATAGCCTGTTTTCGTTCGCCCTCTATTAGGCTGTGGTGGGCTCATGTTACTGTGACGCCTGAGGCCAGTAGGACGGCGGTATTGAGAAGGGGGACCTCGAAGGGGTCAAGTGTAGTAATGCCGGTAGGGGGTCAGCACCCGCCCAGTTCGGGAGTAGGGGCTAAGCTAGAGTGGTAGAAGGCTCAAAAAAACCCCGCGAAAAAGAAGACCTCTGATGTAATAAATAGAATTATTCCGTACCGAAGCCCTTTTTGTACGGGGGGTGTGTGGTGGCCTTGAAAGGTGCCTTCCCGTACGACGTCCCGCCATCATTGGTATATGGTTAAAAGTGTCAATGCTGTGCCCAAAAGTATGAGGGTAACGGAGTGGAAGTGGAATCAAATGGCGGTTCCGGATGTGATCAGGAGTGCGCCTACTGCACCTGTTAGGGGCCAGGGGCTAGGGTCTACTATATGGTACGCGTGTGCTTGGTGGGCCATTATACGTTCTCTTGCAGGTAGAGACTTAAAAGTAGAACAAAGACGTAGGCCTGAATCATGGCGACGGCTACCTCGAGGAGAGTTAGGAGGAATAGAATAGTTGCTGTGAGGATGGCGACAGTGGGTATTAGGGGCAACAGCACGAAGACAGCGGTGGCGATAAGTTGAATAAGCAGGTGGCCGGCGGTTAGGTTGGCGGTGAGTCGTACTCCGAGGGCGATAGGGCGGATGAACAGACTGACGGTTTCGATAATAATAAGGACGGGGATGAGGGGGATAGGCGTGCCTTCGGGTAAGAGGTGGCCGAGGGCGGCGGTTGGTTGATTGCGCATGCCGATAATCACAGTGGCCAATCACAGCGGGACGGCAATTCCCATATTCAGCGAGAGTTGTGTGGTAGGGGTGAAAGTGTAGGGAAGCAGCCCCAACATATTTAGCGTAATTAAGAAGACCATAAGGGAGGCAAAGAGGGCCGCTCACTTGTGGCCGCCTGTGTTAAGGGGAAGCAGCAGCTGCTGGGTAAATCGGTTAATAAATCAGCCTTGGAGTGTAAGTACACGGTTGTTTAGTCAACGTGTGGTTGGATTTGGATATAAGATTCATGGGAGGGCGATGGCAAGGGCCACGAGTGGAATGCCTATATAAGTACTGCTCGCAAATTGGTCAAAGAAGCTTAGTATCATGGTCAGGTTCAGGGGTCTGGGGAGGTCTTTTGAGCACCCATTACTGTGGGTTCATTATTGAACTTATGGGCCAAGACTTTTGGGGGAATAACTGTAAGGAAGACTAATCATGAGAAAACTAGGATGGCAAACCAAGGGGCCGGGTTTAACTGGGGCATATCACTAGAGGTGGTTGGGGGTCACCAATCTTCAGCTTAAAAGGCTGACGCTAGTCCCTGTTTAGCTTCCTAGTGATGCGTCTTCGAGTATTAGAGAAGATCAGTTCTCGAAATGTTCTAGTGGGACGGCTTCCACCACAATAGGCATAAAGCTGTGGTTAGCTCCGCAGATCTCTGAGCATTGACCATAGAAAACGCCTGGTCGGGAGGCGATAAAGGCAGTTTGGTTAAGTCGGCCTGGGACTGCGTCCATTTTTACCCCTAGGGATGGAACGGCTCAGGAGTGGAGTACGTCTTCGGCTGAGACTAAAACACGAATCGGAGATTCCATCGGTACGACCATTCGGTGGTCGGTTTCAAGCAGGCGGAACTGTCCGGGGGTCAGGTCTTGAGTGGGAACCATATAGGAGTCGAAGCCGAGGTCCTCATAATCTGTGTACTCGTAGCTTCAATATCATTGATGGCCCATGGCTTTAATAGTTAGGTGTGGGTCGTTGATTTCGTCTATAAGGTATAAGATTCGAAGGGACGGTAGTGCGATGAGAATAAGAATTACCGCTGGCAAAATAGTCCATACGATTTCAATTTCCTGTGAGTCGAGAATGTATTTATTGGTTAGTTTAGTGGAAACCATGGCGACAATAATATAAAGGACCAGGGTGCTGATTAGGAAGACAATCATGAGGGCGTGGTCGTGGAAGTGGAGAAGTTCTTCTATAACAGGGGAGGCCGCGTCTTGCAATCCTAGTTGAGAGGGATGTGCCATTAAACTCTGTTAAGGTACGCGGGGGTCTAACCCGCGATTTTGCCTCGACAAGGCAATGTAATCCTTTACTAGTACCTTATTTAAGAAAGTGGCAGAGTGGCCATGCGGTTGGCTTGAAACCATCCTACGGGGGTTCAATTCCTCCCTTTCTCGTTATTTAGCTTGCACTTGAACAAATGCTGGCTCCTCGAAGGTGTGATATGGTGGAGGGCAGCCGTGTAGTCACTCAACGTTGGTAACGGTTAGTTCAACTGAGGCTACTTCTCGTTTAGCGGCGAAGGCTTCTCATAAAATAAATAGGAACATAATTACCGCCACTAAAGACACCAGGGACCCAATAGAAGAAACGGTGTTTCAAAGGGTGTAGGCGTCTGGGTAGTCCGAGTATCGCCGTGGCATACCCGCTAGCCCTAGGAAGTGTTGAGGGAAGAATGTCAGATTAACCCCTACGAACATTACCCCGAAATGGATTTTTGTTCATGTGCCGTGTAGGGTATAGCCCGTAAAGAGGGGGAATCAGTGTACGAAAGCAGCCATAATAGCAAATACTGCTCCCATGGATAAAACGTAGTGGAAATGGGCTACTACGTAATATGTGTCGTGCAGCACGATGTCCAGTGATGAATTGGCAAGTACAATTCCCGTAAGTCCGCCTACCGTAAATAGGAAAATGAACCCAAGTGCTCATAGGAGTGGGGTTTCTCATTTGATTGAGCCCCCGTGCAGTGTGGCAAGTCAGCTAAATACCTTGACTCCTGTTGGGATGGCAATAATCATTGTTGCTGAGGTAAAATAGGCTCGTGTGTCAACGTCCATTCCGACGGTGAACATGTGGTGGGCTCAAACAATGAACCCTAGAAGACCGATGGCCATCATAGCTCACACCATACCCATATAACCGAAAGGTTCTTTCTTGCCGGCATAATAGGCCACGATGTGCGAAATCATACCAAATCCTGGTAGAATAAGAATGTAGACTTCGGGATGGCCGAAGAATCAGAATAAGTGTTGGTAAAGGATTGGATCCCCACCCCCCGCAGGATCGAAGAAGGTTGTGTTAAGATTACGATCGGTAAGGAGCATTGTAATACCAGCGGCTAGAACGGGAAGTGAGAGGAGCAGGAGCACAGCTGTTACCAGAACGGCCCAGACGAAGAGAGGTGTTTGATACTGGGAGATAGCTGGAGGTTTCATATTAATAATTGTAGTAATGAAGTTGATTGCACCAAGAATAGAAGAAATCCCGGCCAGGTGGAGAGAGAAAATGGTTAGATCAACTGAGGCCCCGGCGTGGGCGAGATTGCCGGACAGAGGGGGATATACAGTTCACCCGGTTCCTGCCCCAGCTTCAACCCCGGAGGATGCCAGGAGAAGTAGGAATGAGGGAGGAAGTAATCAGAAACTCATGTTGTTCATACGTGGGAAGGCCATGTCTGGGGCACCAATCATTAGGGGTACTAATCAGTTACCGAAGCCTCCGATGAGGATGGGCATTACTATGAAGAAAATCATTACGAAGGCGTGTGCAGTAACGATCACATTATAAATTTGATCGTCTCCCAGCAGAGCGCCTGGTTGGCTTAGCTCAGCTCGGATCAGGAGGCTTAACGCCGTCCCTACCATGCCAGCTCAAGCACCAAATACAAGGTAGAGGGTGCCAATGTCTTTATGATTTGTCGAGAAAAATCAACGTGTGATTGCCACAGGTAGAGTGGCCGAAGGCCTAGGCGGCGGATTGTAGCTCCGACCACGGGGGTTTAAGTCCTCCCTCTTCCACAGCTCTGTGGTGAAGTTCATATCGGGTTGCAAACCCGAAGACGCGGGTTAACGCCCGCCGGGGCTTTCCCCGCCTTTGCGTAAGGCGGCGGGGAAAGTAGATGGATGCTCGCTGGCTTGGGCGCTTAGCTGTTAACTAAGAATTTGTAGGATCGAGGCCTTCCCATCTAGAAAGGCCTTAGCTTAATTAAAGTCCCTGAGTTGCATTCAGGAGATGTGGGATAAAGTCCCGCAGGTCTTAGCAGAGACTAGGAGATTTTCACTCCTGCTAGGAGCTTTGAAGGCTCACGGTCTTGATGTTATCCTAAGTCTCTAAGTTGTCAAGGCCAGGATAGTAGGGGTAAGGGGAAGAAGGCAAGTGGCGGCTACAATGACAGCTGCGGTGGGGAGGCCGTTGAGCTTAGCTGGGGGCCGTCAGGAGGTTGTGGCTACGGCAGTATGGGACGAGAGGGTGAGGGCCATAGTGTATGTGAGTCGTAAGTAAAAGTAGAGACTGAGAAGGGCGGCGAGTGCTATGATGGTGGCAACGATGGGGAATCCTTGAGAAGCCAGTTCTTGGAGAATAAGTCATTTAGGTATAAACCCGGTAAGAGGTGGAAGTCCACCCAGGGATAGAAGGACGAGACTGGCCAAGGCTGCGAGGGCGGGGGCTTTGGTTCAGGCAGATGCCAGAGTCAGGGTCATGGTGGACTTAACAGCAATAAGGGTTAGGAAGGCAGCTGATGTTATGGTTACGTAGGCAAGGAGGGTAAGGAGAGTAAGGTTGGGAGCCATTTGGGCCACAAGGATCATTCATCCAAGGTGGGCGATGGAGGAGTAGGCTAAGATCTTACGCAGCTGTGTCTGGTTTATACCTCCCCAGCCCCCCACGAGGGTGGAAGAAAGGGCGAAAGCTGTGAGTAAGAGGGGGTGGGAGTCCTGGCAGACCTGCAACACTAGGGAGAAAGGGGCGAGTTTCTGCCAGGTAGAGAGGATAAGCCCGGTAGGGAGGGAAATACCTTGGAGGACTTCGGGGAGTCAGAAGTGCATTGGAGCGAGTCCAATTTTGAGGGCCAAGGCCGAGATGAGAACGGCAGAGGCTATGGGGTCAGCAAGTTGGGTAATATCTCATCGGCCTGTAGATCAGGCGTTGAGGACGCTGGCAAAAAGGATCATGGCGGCGGCAGTGGACTGCGTGAGAAAATACTTGGTTGAAGCTTCGACGGCTCGAGGGTGGTGCTGACGGGACATTAGTGGAATAATAGCCAAGGTGTTAATCTCAAGGCCCATTCAGGCCAGTAGTCAGTGGGAGCTGGAAAAGGTTATAACAGTCCCTAGGCCGAGGCTTATTAGGAAGAGGCTAGTAACGTAAGGGTTCATTAGTAGAGGAAGGATTCTAACCAACATGTTTGGGGTATGGGCCCAAAAGCTTATTTAGCTGACCCTACTAGAAAGTGGTGTAGTGGAAGCACCTAGAGTTTTGATCTCTAGAGGATGGGTTCGAGTCCCTTCTTTCTAATGAGGAGTCAGAGGGACTTTAACCCTCATAACGCACCCTATCAAAGTGGTCCTTAGACATTCAGGCATAACTCCTAGAACTGGGGTGGGAGACCAGCGGCCCCGACGGGGAGGGCAATGTGCCAGAGGACAAGAGCAAGAGCCAGGGGGAGGAAGTTCTTTCAAACGAGGTGCATGAGCTGGTCATACCGGAAACGCGGATAGGAGGCGCGAACCCATAAAAATCCCGCAGATAGTAGGGCGGCCTTAACTATGATACTGGTGGTGGTTAGCCAGGGGAGGAGGGGCATGTGAGAGGCTCCCATAAAAAGAATGGCCGAGAGGGTGTTCATGAACAGAATGTTGGCATATTCGGCAAGGAAGAACAAAGCAAAGGGGCCCCCGGCGTACTCTACGTTGAACCCTGAGACGAGTTCGGACTCGCCCTCTGTCAGATCGAAGGGTGCCCGATTGGTCTCGGCAAGTGTCGAGACATACCACATGGCTGCCAGAGGCCATGCGGGGGCAACCAGTCACACGGCCTCTTGGGCGGTGCTAAACATGGGAAGGGTGAACCCCCCGGTGAATATAATAGCGGCGAGCAAGATTAACCCCAAAGAAACCTCGTAGGAAATCGTCTGGGCAACGGCGCGTAGAGCACCAATGAGGGCGTACTTTGAATTGGAGGCCCACCCGGAGCCCAGGATGGAGTAAACAGCAAGGCTGGAGAGGGCGAGGATAAATAGTATTCCAAGACTGAGATCTGTGACGGGGAAGGGCATGGGGAGGGGTGCCCATAGAGTGAGAGCAAGGGTTAGCGCCAGGGTGGGTGTGGCTAAAAATAGGAAGGGGGAGGAGGCGGAAGGGCGCACTGGCTCTTTAATAAAAAGTTTAACGCCGTCGGCGATGGGTTGAAGAAGGCCGTAGGGGCCCACGATGTTGGGGCCCTTTCGAAGCTGCATATAGCCTAGGACCTTACGTTCAATGAGGGTTAGGAAGGCTACGGCGAGAAGGACCGGAACGATATAGGCAAGGGGATTGATGATGTGAGTAATGAGAATGCTAAGCATAGCTAGAGAGAGGACTTGAACCTCTGGGTAGGGGGTCTTAGGCCCCCCGCAATTACCAGGCTCTGCCACTCTAGCATAGCCCTTAGTCTTGGGTGGTGGGTTGCTCTCCCTTGGCCTTTTTAGTAGAGGTCATCGGGTGGGAGGGGGGCATATCGTTAACAGGGGCCCCGCCACTCCGGTCCTTTCGTACTAGGGGTGGCCGCTTCACAGATAGAAACTGACCTGGATTACTCCGGTCTGAACTCAGATCACGTAGGACTTTAATCGTTGAACAAACGAACCCTTAATAGCTTCTGCACCATTAGGATGTCCTGATCCAACATCGAGGTCGTAAACCCCCTAGTCGATAGGGACTCTGGGAGGGGATTGCGCTGTTATCCCTAGGGTAACTTGGTTCGCTGATCGGCCGAGGCCGGATCATTATCGGTCAGATGTGCTGCGATCTGGAGGTGTCCCTCTAGACTTTGGGCGTGGCCCAATCCGCTCGGGAGCTACTCTGTCTCCCGTGGTCGCCCCAACCGAAGGTTCCCGGGTCATACTTCGCTTTAGGTGACAGGGTTCTCTTCTACTGCTCGGGGGTGGTGGGAGCCTAAAGCTCCATAGGGTCTTCTCGTCTTGTGTAAAAATGCCCGCTTCTGCACGGGGAGATCAGTTTCACTGACTGGAAAGAAGAGACAGCTAAACCCTCGTGATGCCATTCATACAGGTCTTCATTTAAAAGACAATTGATTGCGCTACCTTTGCACGGTTAAAATACCGCGGCCGTTAAACTACTAGTCACAGGGCAGGCGGGACCTCCTATGGTTCAGGAACAGGAGGCGATGTTTTTGGTAAACAGGCGAGGTTTAGGTTTGCCGAGTTCCTTTTCTTTGCTTCGGTCTTTCCCTGGTGGCATACCTGTGTGGGAGTAGCGGAAATTGGGGCGTTCTTTTCTTGGCCTTCTGTGGCTCGAACGCGTTACCCTCTCTTAGTGGGTCCGTTACTTGCCGGTGGGGTGTCCGATCCGGCGTACACATATGCGGGGAGAAGTTCAATCTTCTTGTTACTAGTTCTAGCAGGGTCTCTTCTATGCAAGCATAGAGCGGTTCGGTGGTTACAGGGGGCTTCGGAGTGTAGAAGCCTAATGATAGGCGTGGTCGGGTCTGAGCTATAACGCTTTCTTCATGGGTGGCTGCTTTCAGGCCCACCAAAACCCGTTGCCTTAGTTAAATATGCTCCTTGGTCTCCCTGGCGGGTTGTATCCCTTGTCGAAGGAGCTGTACCTCCTTGGACTAACTCCCGTAGGGGTCTCTTGGTCGTAATAAGGTATTACCATTTTGATTTGAGACTCTCGGGGCTGAACTTCGATTCATTTCCCGAACAACCAGCTATAACCAGGCTCGGTAGGCTTTTCACCTCTACCCGGGAATCTTCCCCCTCTTTTGCCACAGAGGTGGGTTGGTCCTTCTTAGACTGTTCCGGGGTAGCTCGTCTGGTTTCGGGGTGGCGGACTAGAGCTCTCTATGCCCGATTGTACTGGCTAAACCATGATGCAAAAGGTACGAGGGTTAACCTCTGCTTCTCTATGCTTAAGGGATCTATTTCACATCTCTTTCAGCTTTCCCTTGCGGTACTTTCTCTATGGCTTTGGGGTCCTTTTCTGTCTCCCGTACTGGGGTGGTAGAATGCTTTAGTTGTGGGCTTTGATTTATGGGCGAGTACGAATAGGGGGTGGCTAATCTCGCTGTTTAAGCTAGCATTTTAGCTCAGGGCGACCCAACTTGCATGGGTGTCTGCTCGGTGTAAGGGAGCCGCTTAACTATCTCAGCCACGTCCTGATTATTCCAAGTGCACCTTCCGGTACACTTACCGTGTTACGACTTGCCTCCCCTTGTTGTGTGTGTTGCGTTGAAAACCGGATGTATTACTATTTGGGGAGAGTGACGGGCGGTGTGTGCGCGTTTCAGAGCCTGCTTCAGGGGGGCACTCTATTTTCCCCTTACTGCTAAATCCACCTTCGTGCTCTTTTTCAGCGAGCAGTCCGTGTATTACCTGCATCAGGTAATGTAGCCCATTTCTTCCCACCCCGTGCGCTACACCTCGACCTGACGTTTTGGGCGGTGCCCATTCTGCTTACTATGATACCTTCACAGGGTAAGCTGGCGACGGCGGTATATAGGCGGGTTGGACCAGGGATGGTGAGGTTAAACGAGGATTATCGGTTCTAGAACAGGCTCCTCTAGGGGGGTCTGAAACACCGCCAAGTCCTTTGGGTTTTAGGCTGATGCCCGTAGTACCCAGGCGGATGTATGTTGTGTGGTAACATCAATGTTTAGGGCCAGGCATAGTGGGGTATCTAATCCCAGTTTGTTCCCTGGCTATCGTGGCTTCTGGTAGACTTGGGTGGAGGTGCTCGCGTGTGCGATTCCGCTGTCCGGGAGCGTATAACGGCCAGAGAAGCGTTCTTTTCCAGTTGATTTTCCCATAACCACTCTTTACGCCGAAGGTGTCAACTAGGGTCTCTCGTATAACCGCGGTGGCTGGCACGAGTTTTACCGACCCTTTTAACCCTAACTGAGTCCAACTTGCGTTAATGGCTCAATATCTATCACTGCTGAATTCCCTTGGGGGTGTGGCTGAGCAAGGCGTCTTGGGCACCAGGAGTGCCTGATACCAGCTCCTCTCCCTCGGAAGGAGGGATGAGGGCATCTTCACTGGGTTGCGGATACTTGCATGTGTAAATTGGGCTAAAGCCGACAATAAAGTCAGGACCAAACTTTTGTGCCCGCGAAGCTTTCTAGGGCTTATCTTAACATCTTCAGTGTTATGCTTTAAGGTTAAGCTACGTGAGC